ATCGTAAATGTTAAATACTTATACAAATAAAAATAAAAATGCGGGAGAGAAAATAAAGATGCAGGGTCGTTTGTCTGTTTGGTTAGTCAAACATGGGCTAGTTCACCGATCTTTGGGCTTTGATTATCAAGGAATAGAGACTTTACAAATAAAGCCTGAAGATTGGCATTCTATTGCTGTTATTTTATATGTATATGGTTACAATTACCTGCGTTCCCAATGTGCCTATGATGTAGCACCGGGCGGACAGTTAGCCAGTGTATATCATCTTACGAGAATAGAGTATGGTATAGATCAACCGGAAGAAATATGTATAAAAGTATTTACCCTAAGGAAAAATCCTAAAATTCCGTCCGCTTTCTGGGTTTGGAAAAGTGCGGATTTTCAAGAAAGGGAATCTTATGATATGTTAGGAATCTCTTATGATAATCATCCGCAGTTGAAACGTATCTTAATGCCGGAAAGTTGGATAGGGTGGCCTTTACGTAAGGATTATATTGCTCCCAATTTTTATGAAATACAAGATGCTCATTGAATAAAAATTGAATAAAATAATAAGAAACAAATCCTCAGTACTACAACTCTAGATATTGATATTCAAGGAATGTTTGTACGTTCTCTTATAGAGCAAGAGAGTCATTCAAGTTTCATTCATATTTTTATGAGATACGGATAGACTAAATAAAAAACACAAAAAATTCGGGATTCGTTGGATTCTCAAATTTTGAAGATATTTTTTGGACGAGCCGAACTAAAACTAATAGGATGAATTAAATGAGTTTCGCATCATGAACTTTGTACCGTGTGCATCTCTTAGATGAGCTAGATAAAGTCACATAGGGGAAAATGAGGGAATAAAAAAAAAGAAAGAGGGTCGGATTCTATTTGTACTCCATCTGAGATGCATTTCAGATATTCCCACTTTGGGCTTAGACCTTTCACTTTTCAGTCTTTTAATCAAAAAATTCAACCTTTCGGATCTATATTTTTAGATTTAATTAAGTTGTAGAAAAGATACTCATAGATAAATTAATCATGTGCCAGGAACCAGATTTGAACTGGTGACACGAGGATTTTCAGTCCTCTGCTCTACCAGCTGAGCTATCCCGACCATTTCCGATGCGCCGTCCCCCTCATTTTATTAAATTACTTAGGTCTATGTCAATTAAAAAAAGTAAAAAAGGGCGAAAAAGTTTTCTAAGGTCTTATCCAGGGCCTGGAATGTTTTGTATCTTAAAAAAAAAAGAAAGACGGCTTCGTAAGTTTCAATCAGAGTAATGATTTGGATTGTTAATCATTCCAATTTTCAAGGGAGATTCCTTGTTTTGCTAAAAGACAATTATTTGTATGTGTATCATATCTATCCCAAAGCTTGTGAAAATAAAAACGGATACAAAAATCGAATGAATGAGAAAGATAATAATTTTTGAACCTTAACGAAAAGAAAGAATAGGATAAAAAATTGGGGAGTCGAGCGGTTGGGGATAGAGGGACTTGAACCCTCACGATTTCTAAAGTCGACGGATTTTCCTCTTACTATAAATTTCTTTGTTGTCAATATTGACATGTAAAATGGGACTCTATCTTTATTCTTGTCTTATTAATCAGTTTTCTATCAGACTATGGAGTGCTTTTTTTTATCAATTAATATTTCATCCTTTCTTCAACTTGGAATCGATTCTAAATCGTTTTTTATTATATTTCTATGAAATATAATAAATACGCCTTGTTACTCTTAATCATTTGAGATAGTATTTCAGTACCTATACATATGTATTCAGTACCTATAGGTATGTATATAGGGTTCCTTTTTACTTTACCCTTTCTGGAGTTTTGATGGAAGGATTCCTTTACTTTACTAATGTAACGCAGTCACCCCCATTTGTTAGAACAGCTTCCATTGAGTCTCTGCACCTATCCTTTTTTATTCTATCTTTATGATACGAACCTTTATTTGTTTTTGGAAAACAGGATTTGGCTCAGGATTGCCCATTTTTAATTCCAGGGTTCCTCTGAATTTGAAAGTTATCACTTAGTAAGTTTCCATACCAAGGCTCAATCCAATTAAGTCCGTAGCGTCTACCAATTTCGCCATATCCCCTTTTTCTTTTTGTTTTTAGATTAATCCCCTTTTTCTTTCATTAATATTCTACTAGAACTGTTGAAGTTATTAGATACCGATTCTTGTAAGAGTTTTTCCTCTTATTTTTTTTTTTTTTATTTTTTGTCTATCTTCTTTCATCTCTATCAAAGACCCTATTTGGTCTAATCAGAAATGATTCTATCGTTTCTGTATCCACAATTCAATATATATATACCACAATTATATATGCCGCCCTTCCTCTCAATTTTCTGGTGCAATTTTGAATACTCAAACGGTCGATTCTTTTTTTTTTTCATATTAATTATGAATAACTAAGAATGAAAAGCATGAAACGTTAATAGCTAAGATTCCTGTAGTTTGCTAAATTCCTATGCATGCGCAACTTTCTGTTAGGTG